ACGCGTTACGAGTTCCATACAGATTACTTTTCAAGACAATTTCTTTCAAATTCATTAAAATTTCATGTACGGATTCTTGAATACCTACTATGGTAGAATATTCATGTGGTATTTTCTCAGATTTTGCGCGTGTGATACATGTACCTTCTATTTCTCCGAGCAAAGCTCTTCGCATTGCAATGCCTATTGTATCGGCTTGACCTTTCATAAGTGGGGCCAGAATAAAGCGTCCATAATAAAGACGCTTACTGTCTGCTCTTGATTCAACACACTTCCACTGTAGTGTCCGAGTAGATACTGTTACTTTCTCTCGAACCATAGTATATTATTTGATCAAATCATTGAATTATTTATTTCTCTTGAAATCTCTTCAATGTTTATTTTTACACACGTCTTTTTTTAGGAGGCCTACAGCCATTATGTGGCATAGGAGTTACATCCCGTATGAAACTTAATAGTATACCACTTCTACGAATAGCTCTTAATGCCGCATCTCTTCCGAGACCCGGGCCTTTTATCATAACTTCTGCTCGTTGCATACCTTGATCCACTACTGTCCGAATAGCATTTCCTGCTGCGGTTTGAGCGGCAAATGGTGTACCCCTTCTTGTACCCTTGAATCCACAAGCCCCGGCAGAGGACCAAGAAATTACTCGACCCCGTACATCTGTAACAGTCACAATGGTATTGTTGAAACTTGCTTGAACATGAATAACTCCCTTGGGGATTCTACGTGTATTCTTACGTGAACCAATACGTCTATTTCTACGCGAACCAATTTTTGGTATAGGTTTTGCCATATTTTATCATCTCATAAATATAAGTCAGAGATATATGGATATATCCATTTCATGTCAAAACAGATCCTTATTCTTTTTTTTTTTTTTTTTTTTTTTTTTTACTTAATTTATTTTATTTATTTATTTGTACATCTGTACATCGGGTCCTTTAGATTTCGAGAGTCTTTTTGTTTTAGAAAGATTATCCTTGTCTTTGTTTATGTCTCGGGTTAGAACAAATTACTATAATTCGTCCCCGCCTACGGATCAATCGACATTTTTCACAAATTTTACGAACGGAGGCCCTTATTTTCATATTTGTCATTCCTTTTTTTAATTCCGAATCTACTTATTGGAAGAAAATAAGTTTCTTGAAATTTTGAATTTCGAATTGTATCCTCACGAAAGAATGTTGAAATTGAAAAAACCGCCTAATCATTCAAGTCTTTGCTTTGGAGTCTCTAAATTATACGCCCTTTGGTTGAATCATAAGGACTTACCTCAATTTTTAGTCTATTTCCTGGTAGTATACGTATAAAACTACATGAAATCCTTTACGAAACAAAAACCAGAATAATTTTTTTGTTATCTAAACGAATCCGGAAGATACATACCATCGGTAAGTTGTTCAGTAATTAAACCCTCATGAATCCATTTTTGTTGTTTCATTCCAGGTAAAACCGCTTTGAAGTATCAACTAATGTTAATGTAAGAGGGATAATATTATAAACTTGTCCTTTCTCTTTTTTCACAAATATGACCGTGTCGGCTATTAGAAAGATTACCATATATAACACAAAATTTCTCCGCCGATTCCTTCTAGTCGAGCCTTTCGGTCTGTCATTATACCTCGAGAAGTAGAAAGAATTACAACCCCCATTCCGCCTAAAATTCTAGGAATTCGTTGATAGTTAGAATATATTCGTAGACCGGGTCGACTGATCCGTTTTAAATTTAAAACAGTTCTATATGGTCCTTTCCTATTTCTTCTATGTCGTAGGGTTAAAACCAAAAAATATTTATTGCTTTCTTGATGTTTTCTCACGTTTTCAATAAAACCCTCTTGTAAAAGGATTTTAACAATATTTTCAGTGATGTTAGTAGATGGTATTCGAACTGTTCTTTTTTTATTCATGTCAGCATTTCGTATAGAGGTTATTATGTCAGCAATAGTGTCTTTACTCATGATAAACTAAGATTTTTGTTTCCCCCGAATTTTGATATAATCAACATGCTCTTTTTCTTTTTTTCTTAATTTTTTAATATTTATGAATTATTTTTTTTTTAATATTTATGAATTATTAAAGATATATACGTGATAGATAAACAATTTACTAATTAATTAAATTAATTTAATCAATTTCATTCAAATACTATATTTAGGTCTTCCCCTATAATACTTCAGGTGCTAATGAAACTATTTTAGTGAAATTTAACTGTCTTAATTCCCGGGCGATCGCGCCGAAAATTCGGGTTCCTTTTGGATTTCCTTCTTGATCAATAACAACCGCAGCGTTGTCATCATATCGTATTATCATACCGTTGTCGCGTTTGAGTTCTTTACAAGTACGTACAATGACAGCTCGGACCACTTCTGATCTTTCTAGAGGTGTATTTGGTACTGCTTCCTTGATTACAGCAACAATAATGTCACCAATATGAGCATATCGTCGATTACTAGCTCCTATGATTCGAATACACATCAATTCTCGGGCCCCGCTGTTATCCGCTACATTCAAATGGGTTTGAGGTTGAATCATATCATTTTTTTTTTATCGGTTTTTTCTTTTTCAATGCAAAGGTATAAATAAAAAAAAAGAAATATTATTTGTTCAAAACAAGAAAAGAAACCTGCAATTGTTTTTTTTTTCATCCCCAAAACCCCTTTTGTTTGTTTCTACATTCCTATCCAGAAAGAATGAATTGAGTTCGTATAGGCATTTTAGATGCCGCTATTGAAATAGCCCTTCTAGCTATATTTTCTGCTACTCCGCTCATTTCATAAAGTATTCTACCGGGTTTAACGACAGCTACCCAATATTCGGGAGATCCTTTCCCCGAACCCATACGTGTTTCTGTAGGTCTTACTGTAACAGGTTTGTCTGGAAATATGCGTACCCATATTTTTCCACCGCGGCGTGCATTTCGTGTCATTGCTCGCCGCCCTGCTTCTATTTGTCTAGATGTGATCCAAGCGGGTTCAAGCGCTTGAAGAGCATATCTACCGAAGCAAATACGATTACCTCGATAAGATATTCCTTTCATTCTTCCTCTGTGTTGTTTACGGAATCTGGTTCTTTTGGGGTTATAGTTGATGGTTGTTTAGCAATTCCATCCATCTCTACTACAGAACCGGACACGAGAGTTTCTTCTCATCCAGCTCCTCGCGAATTAAACAATTAAAAATAATTAAACAAAAAAAAATACACGGTTAATAATATATGGAATCGTGGGATTCTTTGAAATTTGATCTAATCGATTATAAATTAGAGATTTTTTGTGGTTTAATATAGAATTTAACACGTATTCTATTTATAGATAATGTCGTTTTGGTAGAACGCTATAATGAATCTTTATTTTGTTTTTCCTTTTATTTCGAATAGACTAAAATTTAGAAATAAAAAAAAAATTCGCGGGCGAATATTTACTCTTTCAACATTCAGTTGTAAGATTAGTCTATGACATGACCTCTCAGAATAAATGAATAGGTTTCTGGTTCGTTCCGCCATCCTACTCAATGAATCATTAGGATTCGTTTTCAATAGAATCTTATGCATTCACAGGTTCTGTCGTTCCCACCACTTCTCGATTAATGATTAGGTCTGAATTTTACAACGGAGCCTCCAATTAAATTTATTCTTGAGTCAACCTTCTCAGTCTTTATTGGCTCGGGGCTCTTGATTTTTTGTTCTATGCACGGATTTGTCTAATTATGGATCAATCAGTATTGATGCTTTATTACATTCCCTTTATATGAGATGACTCATAGACCTTACATATTGGAATTATATATCATTAATATTCTTTTTCTATCTTTCTCTCACCCTTCCATTTATCTGTATACTTTATATTGCTTTACAACCCATAATATATTGCTTTACAACCCATAATCAGATTGTTTTTTTTTTTTGTTTATGTAAAAAAGATTTCAGTTGCTACAATGATATGACTTATATATCATATCTTGACTGGTTCTTTCTATCCAGATAACACGAAGTGATGAGTTGGTTATTAGTTCTATAGTTATCAGTTTGTACTATGGGCTGTCCATTTTTTTGAATCCCAACCCTAAAAAAACCAACGAGTCACACACTAAGCATAGCAATTATATCAAATGATTAATCGAATTTTTATTCAACCTTATAGAATTGTTCTTTTCTTTTTTTATTATTTACCAGAAAAAGAATGAAAGAGTTTGCCATTTTTTGTTTTATCACCAGATATAACTAAATATAAGTCAAGTAAGTTCTTATTATTCCTCGTCTACAAATATCCAAATTTTGATGCCTAATACCCCATAGATAGTTCGAACTGCATAGGAACAATAATCAATTTTAGCTCGAATGGTTTGTAGAGGAACTCTACCTTCTCGGATCCATTCAACACGTGCAATTTCTTTTCCGTCGATACGCCCTGCAATTTGTACTTGAATCCCTTTTGTACCTGCCTGTTCAGTTAATTCAATAGCTTTTTTCATTGCTTTGCGAAATGAAACTCTATTCTTTAATTGTCCGGCTATAAATTCTGCAAGAATATTTGGGTGCCCGTAAGGATTTGCAATTCTTGTAATAGCAATGTTGAGTTTTCGGTTTACACAATTGAGTTCTTTTTGTACATGCGTCTGTAATTCTTCGATTCTTCGAGTCCTGTCTTCTATTAATAACTTGGGGAATCCCATATAGATTATGACCTGAATCAAATCGATTCTTTTTTGAATCTCTATACGTGCAATTCCCTCTACATTAGAGGATATTTTCATATTATTTTGCACATAATTTTTGATACAATCTCGTATTTTTTGATCTTCTTGTAGATCCTTTGAATAATTTTTTGGTTGTGCAAACCAAAGAGAATGATGACCTTGGGTTGCACCAAGTCTAAAACCAAGTGGATTTATTTTTTGTCCCATAATCCCCCACTACTATATATATCGTGAAACGTGACATCTGTTTGTATTTTTTTTTTATTCATTTCGATTTTTTTTAAGCATAACATAATATA